ATAAAATTTTTAATTAATATAAATAATTTATTTTATATATAAATTTATTATATAGATTATATTATTAATATAAATAATTTATTAATTAATATATATTAAATATAAATTAAAAAAAAATCAATTATGGGGTAAACATAAACAAGGATGAAGTATCTATAAGCCTATTAGTCCTATATGAAGAAAAAAAATAAGTAAATTAATATATAAATAATTTATATAAATATAGAATACTTATATAAATATATGATTAATTACCAAGTAATTAATTATTATATAATATATTTAAATATTATATATATATTTATTTAAATAATTATATATATATATATGTATAATATTTATATTTATATTTAAATTATTTATATAGTATATAATATTTATATTTATATTTAAATTATTTATATAATATATAACATTTATATTTATACTTAAATTATTTATATAATATATAACATTTATATTTATATTTAAATTATTTATATAATATATAATATTTATATTTATATTTAAATTATTTATATAAAAAAAAAAAAAAAAAAATATAAAGTAAAATTTAAATAATTTAAATACTATAAAATATTTATAATTAATTAATTTTATTTAATTTTATAAATATTAATTTAATATAAATAAATAAAATTTATACTTTAAGTAATTGATTTTATTTATTAATTAGAATAGTTTTATTAATTAAATTAATTAAAAAAATAATTAGGGGATTATTTTTTAATAAGATTTTGATGTGAGGATTGTACTAAAAATGTTTATAATTAATTAATTTTATTTAATTTTATAAATATTAATTTAATATAAATAAATAAAATTTATACTTTAAGTAATTGATTTTATTTATTAATTAGAATAGTTTTATTAATTAAATTAATTAAAAAAATAATTAGGGGATTATTTTTTAATAAGATTTTGATGTGAGGATTGTACTAAAAATGTTTATAATTGATTAATTTTATTTAATTTTATAAATATTAACTTAATATAAATAAATAAAATTTATACTTTAAGTAATTGATTTTATTTATTAATTAAAGTAGTTTTATTAAAAAAAAATTAAAAAATAATTAGGGGATTATTTTTTAATAAGATTTTGATGTGAGGATTGTACTAAAAATGTTTATAATTGATTAATTTTATTTAATTTTATAAATATTAACTTAATATAAATAAATAAAATTTATACTTTAAGTAATTGATTTTATTTATTAATTAAAGTAGTTTTATTAAAAAAAAAATTAAAAAATAATTAGGGGATTATTTTTTAATAAGATTTTGATGTGAGGATTGTACTAAAAATGTTTATAATTGATTAATTTTATTTAATTTTATAAATATTAATTTAATATAAATAAATAAAATTTGTACTTTAAGTAATTGATTTTATTTATTAATTAAAGTAGTTTTAATTAACTGTTATTTTATTTTGGTAAAATTTTTTATTTTTATTTTATTTTACATGTAAATTTTTGTGGGAATTTAATTAATATTTAATATGTTAATTAATGAAATTTATTCTCAGTAATTAATATTAAAAAAAAAAAGAAATTTTGTTTTAGTAATAATAAATAGTATTGGTAAAATTTGTGCCAGCTACCGCGGTTATACAAATAATACAAATAAAAATTTTTAGTATTAGTTAAATTAAATAAATTTAATATAAATATAAATTTATTAGGTGAAATTTTTAAATTTATTTATTATTAATATATAATTAATTTAAGCTATTAAATTTTTATAATAAACTAGGATTAGATACCCTATTATTAAAAATAAATACAATAAATGCTAAAGTAGTATTAGCTATATTCTTAAAATTTAAAAAATTTGGCGGTATTTTAGTCTATTCAGAGGAATCTGTTCTGTAATTGATAGTCCACATTGTACCTTACTTAAATTTGTTTAATTTGTATATCGCCGTCATCAGAATATATTATAAGATGGAATTTTCTAAATATTAAAATAAAATAAAATGTCAGGTCAAGGTGCAGTTTATGTTTAAGTAGAAATGGATTACAATAAATTTATTTATATGGATATTTTTTTGAAAAAGAAAATTAAAAGTGGATTTGATCGTAATATAAAATAGATTATTTATGTGAGTTTAGCTCTAAAATATGCACATATCGCCCATCGTTCTTATTTTTAAAATAAGATAAGTTGTAACATAGTAGATGTACTGGAAAGTGTATCTAGAATGACAATTTAAAGCTTAAAAAGTAAAGTATTTCATTTACATTGAAAAGAAATTTGTGCAATTCAATTTAAATTGAATAAATTTTATTTATTAAAATTTTTATTGGAAATTAAATTAATAAAAATAATTTTAAAATTAATTGTTTAAGTATTTTTTAAAGAAAAAATAATTTTAATGATAGCATATTTGTATTGTAAAAGAAAATTGAAATAATTTGAAAAATTTTTGTTTAAAAAGAAAATTTCATTTATTGTACCTTGTGTATCAGGGTTTATTAAATAATTAATTATTATATTAATTTTTCTCGAATTTTAAAGATTTAATTATATAAAAAAGTTACTGTAAAATAATTATTTTTAATATATAATTAGAAATGAAACGTTAATCGTTTTAAAATATATCTAGTTTTTTAAGAAATGAATTTAATTTAGATTTATAAATTTAATAATTTTATTAATAAAAATTATTGTTTTTATAAAATTAATATTTTAAGGGATTAGCTTTAAAATAAATTTTTATATTTAAATTAAAAAAATAATAAATGTAAGCTTAAGATTAGTTATCATTTATAAGTTTGTTATAAATTATTATATTATTTTTATTATTTATTTTAAATTAAATAATTTATTAAAATATAAATTATAATATAAAAAATTTAAAAATTATGATAAAATTAGTATATAAATATTTGTTAAAATAAATTATTTAATATGAAAGGTTTAAATAAGGAATTCGGCAAATTATGTGTTCACCTGTTTATCAAAAACATGTCTTTTTGAATTTAATTTAAAGTCTAACCTGCCCACTGAAATTTTAAAGGGCCGCAGTATTTTGACTGTGCGAAGGTAGCATAATCAATAGTCTTTTAATTGAAGGCTTGTATGAATGGTTGAATGAGGCACATACTGTCTTTTTTAAAATTAAATAGAAATTTATTTTTTAATTAAAAAGTTAAAATAATTTTAAAGGACGAGAAGACCCTATAGATCTTTATTTTTATTTATTTTAAATAAAAAAGAATAAAAATTTTTATAATAAATTAAAAATTTTACTGGGGTGGTATTAAAATTTAATTAACTTTTAAAGTTATTTAACATAAATATATGAGTAATTGATCCAATTTTATTGATTAAAAAATTAAGTTACCTTAGGGATAACAGCGTAATTTTTTTTTAGAGTTCTTATCGATAAAAAAGATTGCGACCTCGATGTTGGATTAAGAGTTAATTTTGGGTGTAGAAGTTCAAAGTTTAAGTCTGTTCGACTTTTAAATTCTTACATGATCTGAGTTCAAACCGGTGTAAGCCAGGTTGGTTTCTATCCTTAATAAATAATTATATTATAGTACGAAAGGACCTAATATAAAAAATATAAATTTTAAAATTAAGAATTTTATTAAATTTTGATACTATTTTGGCAGATTAGTGCAATAAATTTAGAATTTATTTATATAATTTATTATAATTATAAATAGTATTGTTTTATATAGATTATATTTTAAGATTAATTGGAAGCTTATTATTAGTAATTTGTGTTTTAGTGGGGGTAGCTTTTTTGACGTTATTAGAACAAAAAGTTTTAGGTTATATTCAAATTCGAAAAGGCCCTAATAAAGTTGGGTTTATTGGGTTATTACAGCCTTTTAGAGATGCTGTAAAATTATTTACTAAAGAACAAACTTATCCTTTATTGTCAAATTATATTTTTTATTATTTTTCTCCTATTTTTTCTTTATTTTTATCTTTATTAATTTGATTGTGTATTCCTTATTTAATTAAATTGTATTCTTTTAATTTAGGGGTGTTATTTTTTTTATGTATTACGAGTTTAGGGGTTTATACTGTGATAGTTGCTGGGTGATCTTCAAATTCTAATTATGCTTTATTAGGGGGGTTACGTGCTGTAGCTCAAACTATTTCTTATGAAGTCAGTTTAGCTTTAATTTTGTTAAGTTTTATTATTTTAATTGGAAATTATAATTTTTTATATTTTTTTGAGTTTCAAAATTATAGATGATTTATTTTATTTTGTTTTCCTTTAGCTTTAGCTTGGTTTGCTTCTTGTTTAGCTGAGACAAATCGTACCCCTTTTGATTTTGCAGAAGGAGAATCTGAATTAGTTTCTGGGTTTAATGTTGAATATAGAAGAGGGGGGTTTGCTTTAATTTTTTTGGCAGAGTATTCTAGAATTTTATTTATAAGTATATTATTTAGTGTTATTTTTTTAGGAGGGGATATTTATAGTTTTTTATTTTTTTTAAAAATTACATTTATTTCTTTTTTATTTATTTGAGTACGAGGGACTTTACCTCGATTTCGATATGATAAATTGATGTATTTAGCTTGAAAAAGATTTTTACCTATATCATTAAATTATTTATTTTTTTTTATTGGGGTAAAGTTAATTATTTTATCTTTTTTATTTTAATGAATATTTTTTAGTATTATTTTAAATTAATAGAAGATTTTACTTCTTTCTTATGTTTTCAAGACATAAACTATAAAAGCTTATTAATTTAATTTAATAAGTTATCCCAGTATTTTGATAAAAGAGGGTTAATTAAGAAATAACTGAAGTATAATACTGTAAGAATTTGTCCAGTTAAAACATATGGAGATTCAACTGGGCGTGCTCCAATTCAAGTTAATAAACATGAAATAATAACTATATTTCAAAATAAAATTTGATTTAAAGGATAAAATTGGAATCCTCGGAATTTACTTGTGTGTGTGAAAGGAAGGATGAATAAAATAGCAATAGAAAGAACTAGGGCAATTACTCCTCCTAATTTATTTGGAATTGATCGTAAAATAGCATAAGCAAATAAAAAATATCATTCAGGTTGAATATGTACTGGAGTGACTAAAGGGTTAGCAGGAATAAAATTTTCTGGGTCTATTAATAAATAATTAAATTTTCAAATAAATATAATTAAAAGTCATATAAAGACAATAAATCCTACTAAATCCTTATAAACAAAATAAGGATGAAAGGGAATCTTATCAACATTTCTATTTAATCCTAATGGATTATTAGATCCTGTTTGGTGTAAAAATAATAAGTGAATTATTGTTAAAGCTAGAATAATAAAAGGTAAAATAAAATGAAATGTAAAAAATCGGGTTAATGTTGCATTATCAACAGCAAATCCTCCTCAAATTCATTGGACTAGGTCATTCCCTAAATAAGGTACCGCCGATAAAAGATTAGTAATAACAGTAGCTCCTCAAAAGGATATTTGTCCTCAAGGTAAAACATATCCTAAAAATCCTGTAGCTATTACTATAAATAAAATAATTATTCCAATTATTCATGTAGGGATAAATAAGTATGAATTATAATAAACTCCTCGTCCAACATGAGTAAATAAACAAGCAAAAAAAAAAGATGCTCCATTGGCGTGGCAAATTCGCAGGAATCATCCATTATTTACATCTCGGTAAATATGGTTTACTCTATTAAAAGCTGTTTCAATATCAGCTGTATAATGTATAGCTAAAAATAGTCCAGTTACAATTTGAATAATTAGGCATAATCCAAGTAAAGACCCAAAATTTCATCAAGCTGAAATATTTAGAGGAGTTGGAAGGTCTACAAGAGAGTTGTTTGCAATTTTTAATAAAGGGTGAGATTTTCGTAAAGGGCTAGTCATTGGTAAAATTAAGTTATAGGTCGTAAAGGCCCATAGTTTTTTTTAGTAATTTTTACTGTTACTAATAATGTTAAAAATAAGTAATTGATTAATAGTAGAGTAATTAAATTTGTTGGAAAATTATATATTTTATTTAAAGATAAAGTATCTTCGAATAAAAATATATTTATTTTAGAAAAAGAATCTATTTCATTATTTATATTAAATAATTCTATAAATATGGAATCTATAAAAATTATTAGAATAAAAATAATGAAAAAAAAAGTTATAAATAAAATTAAAAGTTTAAATGATATTGAAAATATTTCATTAGAAGATAAAGAAGTAACATAAATAAATAAAACTAATATTCCTCCTATAAAAATTAAAAATAAAATATAAGAAAATCAAAAAGTTTTTATTAAAGTTCCTATAAAAATAGAAATTAAACATGTTTGAATAAGGAGCATTAGTCCTATAGCTAAAGGATGTTTTATTTGTATAAAAATAAAGGAAATAATAAAGCAAATAAATATTAAAAATATAGAAATTTCAAGAAATAGTTTATTTAAAATATTAGCTTTGGGAGTTAATGAAAAAGAAGTTTCTTTTTTCTTGAAGTTTTAAAAAAATATTTTTTATTTTTAGTTTACAAGACTAATGTTTTCTTTAAACTATTAAAACAATCTAATGTCAAATTTATTTATATATTTTATTGTCATTATAATATTTTTATTTAGTTGTGTTACTTTTGTTTCAAGTCGAAAACATTTATTGTGTACATTATTAAGATTAGAATTTATAGTATTAACTTTATTTTCTTTATTATTATTATACTTAAATTATATAAATTATGAGGGATATTTTAGTATATTTTTTTTAAGATTTTGTGTATGTGAAGGGGTTTTAGGTCTTTCAGTTTTAGTTTCTATAATTCGTACACATGGGAATAATTATTTTCAAAGATTTTCTATTTTACAATGTTAAAGTTTATTTTTATAGTGATTTTTATAAGAGGATTGTTTTTTTATAAGAATATTTATTGAATAGTACAAAATTTATTATTTTTAATTTCTTTTATTTTTATAATAAAAATTAGTTTTATAAATTATTTTTGTAGAATTTCTTATTATTTTGGGGTAGATATGTTATCTTATGGTTTAATTTTATTAAGATTTTGAATTTGCAGTTTGATATTAATAGCAAGAGAGGGGGTTCTTCGGTCTAATAATTATAAAAAGTTATTTTTATTGATAATTATTTTTTTATTGATAATACTAGTATTTACTTTTAGTTCATTAAGAGTTTTTATATTTTATTTATTTTTTGAAAGTAGATTAATTCCAACTTTATTTTTAATTTTAGGGTGGGGGTATCAACCTGAACGTTTACAAGCGGGCTTATATCTATTATTTTATACTTTAGTAGCTTCATTACCTTTATTAATTGGAATTTTTTACATTAATAATGACTTATATACAATAAATATATTAATTTTAAGTTATATAAAAATTTATAATTTAAATTATTTGTATTTATGCTTAATTTTTGCTTTTTTAGTAAAAATGCCTATATTTTTAGTTCATCTTTGATTGCCTAAGGCTCATGTAGAGGCACCCGTTTCTGGTTCAATAATTTTAGCGGGAGTATTATTAAAATTAGGGGGGTATGGTTTACTTCGAATTTTTCCTATCATACAAATTTTAGGAATAAAATATAATTTTATTTGAGTTAGAATTAGTTTAATTGGGGGAATTTTAGTTAGTTTAATTTGTTTATTACAAATAGATTTAAAGGCTTTAATTGCTTATTCTTCAGTGGCTCATATGGGAATTGTTTTAAGTGGACTAATAACTATAAGTTATTGAGGATTAAATGGTTCTTATAGTTTAATAATTGCTCATGGTCTATGTTCTTCTGGGTTATTTTGTTTAGCGAATATTTCTTATGAGCGTATAGGGAGACGAAGTATATTAATCAATAAGGGTATATTAAATTTTATGCCCAGACTATCTTTATGATGATTTTTATTATGTTCTAGAAATATAGCGGCTCCTCCAACTTTAAATTTATTGGGAGAAATTTCTTTAATAAATAGTATTATTAGATGATCATGATTAACAATATTAAGTTTATCCTTTTTATCTTTTTTTAGTGCTGCTTATACTTTATATTTATTTGCTTATAGTCAACATGGTAAGAGACATTCTGGGGTTAATTTTTTTTCTTTTGGAATAAATCGAGAATTTTTATTATTAATATTACATTGACTCCCTTTAAATTTATTAATTATAAAAAGAAGTTCTGTTATATTATGACTTTATTTAAATAGTTTAAAAAAAATATTGATTTGTGGTGTCAATGATATGAAATTTTCATTTTAGATCGTGGTTAATGTAAATTATTGTAAAAATAGATTTTTAATTTTACTTTTTATTAGATTAAGTTTATTTATTTTAAGAATAAAGTTTTTATTAGTTGATTTAGTTTATTTTATTGAATGGGAAATTGTTTCTTTAAATTCAATAAGAGTGGTAATAACTTTTTTATTTGATTGAATAAGTTTAATGTTTATATCTTTTGTTTTATTTATTTCTTGTTTAGTAATTTTTTATAGAAATCAATATATAGAAAGAGATTTTAATATTAATCGGTTTATTTTATTAGTTTTAATATTCGTTATATCAATGATAATATTAATTATTAGACCAAATTTAATTAGAATTTTATTAGGTTGAGATGGGTTGGGCCTTGTTTCGTATTGCTTAGTAATTTATTTTCAAAATGTTAAATCTTATAATGCTGGGATGTTAACTGCTTTATCAAATCGAATTGGAGATGTAGCATTATTATTAGCTATTGCTTGAATATTAAATTACGGTAGATGAAATTATATTTATTATTTAGATATAATAAATAATGATTTTAGTATAATAGTTATTGGAGGATTAGTAGTATTAGCGGCTATAACTAAAAGAGCTCAAATTCCTTTTTCTTCTTGATTACCTGCAGCTATAGCAGCTCCTACCCCTGTTTCTGCGTTAGTACACTCTTCAACATTAGTAACTGCTGGGGTATATTTATTAATTCGATTTAATGTTTTATTAGTAAATTCTTTAGCAGGACAAATTTTATTATTAATTTCTGGTCTTACTATATTTATAGCTGGATTAGGAGCTAATTTTGAATTTGATTTAAAAAAAATTATTGCTTTATCTACGTTAAGTCAATTAGGACTAATAATAAGAATTTTATCTATTGGATATTATAAATTAGCTTTTTTCCATTTATTGACACACGCTTTATTTAAAGCATTATTATTTATATGTGCTGGGGTTATTATTCATAATATAAAAAATATTCAAGATATTCGTTTTATAGGAAATTTAGGAATAAGAATGCCTTTAACTTGTAGATGTTTTAATATTGCAAATTTGGCGTTATGTGGAATACCTTTTTTAGCTGGATTTTATTCAAAGGATATAATCTTAGAGTGTGTTATATTATCGAATATTAATTTTTTTTCTTTTTTTCTTTTTTTTTTTTCAACCGGGCTGACTGTGTGTTATTCATTTCGGTTAGTTTATTATTCTATAACTGGGGATTTTAATAATTCTGCTTTAAATATATTAAATGATCAAGGATGGACAATAACTTTTAGAATTTTTGTTTTAATGATTATGGCTATTATTGGGGGAAGAATATTAAATTGATTAATATTTTTTAATCCTGCAATAATTTGTTTACCTTTTATTATAAAAATATTAACATTAATTGTTTGTGTTATTGGAGGAGTAGTTGGTTATATAATTAGTCATGTTTCTTTATTTTTTTTTAATAAATCAATTGAATTTTATAATAGAAGTTTTTTTTTTGGGAGTATATGATTTATGCCAACTATTTCGACTTTAGGGGTAATTAAAGTTCCTTTAATTTATGGATTAAATTGTTTTAAAATTTTTGATCAAGGATGAAGTGAGTTTTTTGGTGGAGGGATATTAAGTAATCAATTAAAGAGTTATTCATTATATGTTCAAGAATTTCAAAATAATAATTTAAAAATTTATTTATTAAGTTATATATTATGGGTATTTGTATTAATTATGTTATTATTTTTAAATTAATAATTATTTAAATTTAAATAGCTTATATTTAGAGCGTAACATTGAAGATGTTAAAGAAATTATTATAATTTTTAAATATTTATAAAAATTTAGAATTTTATTTTTACATTGAAAATGTAATGTTTTAATTAAACTATATAAATTAATTAGATTATAGTTAGAAATATGATGCTCGATAAAAAGCTGCTAACTTTTTTTTTTAATGGTTAAATTCCATTTATATTTCTTTAATTGGAAAATAAATTTTCAATGATATCATTAACAGTGATATACCTCTTTTTGGTTTCAATTAATAAATAATTATATTAAGATAAATTGATAAAATCAATACTTTTTAAATGCAAATTAAATGTTATAGTTAACTATTACCCTAAAATATGGGTGGGATTTCACCTAAGATTAGGTCGAAACTAATTGCAATTTATCGCTTCATATTTAAAATTTAATTATTTCATTCTAAAGCCCCTTGATTTCATTCATGATAAAGTCCAATTAATAAAATAAAAATAAAAAATAAAGCTGTAATAGTTCAGTTTATTAAATTTGAAGATTTAATAATTAAAATTATTGGTAAAATTAAGGCAATTTCTACATCAAAAATTAAGAAAATAATTGCGATTAAAAAAAATCGTAAAGAAAAAGGTAATCGAGAATAATTCATAGGGTCAAATCCACATTCAAAAGGAGAACATTTTTCTCGGTCTATAATTGTTTTTTTTGAAATAAAAGTTGCAATTATTATTATAATAATTGTAATGATAAAAATGATAATTCTTATAGTTAAAATTAAAAAGATTATTTATACTAAATTTATTTAGTCCTTATGATTGGAAGTCATATATACAATATATACTTTATAAATTATCTACCTCATCAATAGATTGAAATATATAAGAATAATCAAACTACATCAACAAAATGTCAATATCAGGCTGCTGCTTCAAATCCAAAGTGATGTGTTTTAGAAAAATGATTGTTAATATGTCGAAAAAAACATACTAATAAGAAAGAGGTCCCAATTAATACATGTAGTCCGTGGAAGCCTGTTGCTATAAAAAAAGTTGATCCATAAATATTATCTGCAATAGTAAATGGAGATTCAATATATTCATAAGCTTGAAGAATAGAAAAGTAAATTCCTAACAAAATTGTAAAAAATAATCTTTGTGTTGTTTGAGTGTGATTTCCTTCTATAAGACTATGGTGAGCTCAAGTTACAGTAACTCCTGAGGCTAATAGAATTGCGGTATTTAAAAGAGGAATTTGAAAGGGGTTAAAAGCAATAATTCCTATAGGAGGTCAATTTATTCCTAGTTCAATTGTAGGGGAAAGGCTTCTGTGAAAAAATGCTCAAAAAAAAGAAATAAAGAAAAAAATTTCTGATACAATAAAAAGAATTATTCCTCAACGTAACCCTAGAGTTACTGGAAAGGTGTGTAATCCTTGAAAAGTTCCTTCTCGGGAGATATCTCGTCATCATTGATATATTGTTATTAAAACAATAATATTTCCTAAAGCAAATAGTGAGATATTATATTGGTGGAATCATTGAACAAGTCCAGTTACAGTTGTTATAGTTCCAATAGCTCCAGTTAAAGGTCAAGGGCTATAATCTACAAGGTGAAATGGGTGGTTTGCATGTGTTGACATAAGTTACTTCACTAGAATAAAGGGTTCTTAATACTGCAAATACATAAGATTGAATAATTGCAACAGCAGATTCGAGAACAAGAAGTGCAATTTGAGTAATTAAAATTAATGATAAGATAATATAAGAGGTGGATATAGGCCCGGTATTTCCTAATAAGGTTAATAAAAGGTGTCCTGCAATTATATTTGCAGTTAATCGAACAGCTAAAGTTCCTGGACGAATAATATTTCTAATAGTTTCAATACATACTATAAAAGGTATTAAGATTGCGGGGGTTCCTTGTGGGACTAAATGGGCGAATATATGTTGAGTGTGGCAAAGTCACCCATAGATTATAAATCTAAATCACAAGGGAAAAGCTAGGGTTAAGGTTAATGTTAAATGGCTTGTACTTGTGAAGATATAAGGGAATAATCCTAAAAAGTTATTAAATACAATTAATGAAAAAAGAGAAATAAATATAAGAGTGCTTCCATTATGAGAAGAAGAATTTAATAATAACTTAAATTCTTTATGTAATGTGATTAAAACATTATTTCAAATAATTTGGAATCGGTTTGGTATTAATCAATAAGAAGAAGGAATAATTAAAAGACCTAAAAAAGTTCTTAATCAATTTAATGATAAATTTATAATAGTTGTAGAGGGATCAAATACAGAAAATAGGTTTGTTATCATTTTCAATTTATTTTGTTTTGTTTGAAAGAAATAGATTGGGATAATTGTTGAGGAGCTATGTTTAAACAATAGAAAGTTTTTACATTAAAAACTACTAAAGTAATTGAAAAAATAATAAATAATGTTAATCAGCTAATTGGGGCTATTTGAGGTATTAAAAAATATTAGATTAATACTAATATTTTTAGTATGACATACTAAAGTTTTTATTGAAACTAATTTTTTAGATAATCATTAGAAGTAATTGCTAATTTACTATAATATGATTTAAGAGATCATTACTTGCTTTCAGTCATCTAATGAATTAATTTGAGAAGAAATTCATTTGATAAAATAATTTATTGGGATTCTTTCAATAACAATAGGTATAAATCTATGGTTTGCCCCACAAATTTCTGAACATTGTCCAAAAAATAAACCAGGCTGATTAATTAAAAAATTAGTTTGATTTAATCGTCCTGGGGTAGCATCAATTTTTACTCCTAAAGAAGGAATTGTTCAAGAATGAAGGACATCTGTGGCAGTTACTAAAATTCGAATTTGGTTATTGAAGGGTAAAATAATTCGGTTATCAACATCTAATAAACGAAATCCATCTAAAGATAATTCATTTGTGGGGATTATATAAGAGTCAAATTCTAAATTTATAAAATTTGAATATTCATAGCTTCAGTATCATTGATGCCCAATTGCTTTTAAAGTAATTAATGGGGAATTAATTTCATCTATTAAATATAAAAGACGTAATGAAGGAAAGGCAATAAATATTAAAATAATTGCTGGTAGAATAGTTCAGATAATTTCAATTGTTTGTCCATGTAAAAGATATCGGTTAGTAAAGTTATTAAAAAATAACATAAATATAATATAAGCAATTAATGTCGTTACTATAATTAGAATTAAAATTGTGTGATCGTGAAAAAAATTTAGTTGTTCTATTAAGGGGGATAATCTATTTTGTAAGCCTAAATTCGCTCATGTTGCCATTTTATTCTAATAAAAAATAAAAATTTTTATATATGAAGCTTAAATTCATTGCACTAATCTGCCATATTAGAAATTAGAAGATAAAAGAGGTAATTCTGAGTAAGTATGTTCTATAGGAGGTATAGAATGAAATCATTCAATAGAAGAAGGGAGTTGTATAGGGAATAAAGGAGTACGTTGAGAAATTATACTTTCTCAAATAATAAATAAAAAGAATACAATAGCAAATAAAGAAATTGTTCTTCCTAAAGAAGAAATAATATTTCAAGTTAAATAACTATCAGGGAAATCTGAATATCGTCGGGGTATTCCGGCTAATCCCAGGAAATGTTGAGGAAAAAAAGTTAAATTTACTCCAATGAATATAATAGTGAATTGAATTTTTAGTCATGAAGGATTAAGGGTTAGTCCAGTTAATAAAGGATATCAATGAATAAATCCTCTTATAATTGCAAAAACAGCTCCTATTGATAAAACATAATGGAAATGAGCAACAACATAATAGGTATCGTGGAGAACAATATCAATTGAAGAGTTAGCAAGAATTACTCCGGTTAATCCTCCTACAGTAAATAAGAATACAAATCCTAGAGCCCATAATAAAGCTGGTCTGTAGTTTAATTGGGTTCCATGAAGAGTAGCTAATCAACTAAAAATTTTAATTCCCGTGGGAACAGCAATAATTATAGTAGCTGATGTAAAATAAGCTCGAGTATCAACGTCTATTCCTACAGTGAATATATGATGAGCTCAAACGATAAATCCTAATAATCCAATCGCTAATATAGCATAAATCATTCCTAAGGTTCCAAAGGTTTCCTTTTTACCTCTTTCTTGTGTAATAATATGAGAAATTATACCAAATCCAGGTAAAATTAAAATATAGACTTCTGGGTGACCAAAAAATCAAAATAAATGTTGATATAAAATAGGATCCCCTCCTCCAATTGGATCAAAAAAGGAAGTATTTAAATTTCGATCAGTTAATAATATTGTAATAGCTCCGGCTAAAACAGGTAAAGATAAAAGTAAAAGAACAGCAGTAATTACTACAGATCAAACAAATAAAGGTATTCGATCTAGAGTAATTCCTGTTGATCGTATATTAATTACAGTTGTAATAAAATTTACTGCTCCTAAAATAGAGGAAATTCCTGCTAAATGCAAAGAAAAAATAGATAAATCTACAGAAGCTCCAGCATGAGCAGTTCCTGATGAAAGAGGGGGATAAACCGTTCATCCAGTTCCGGCTCCGTTTTCTACCATACTCCCGGATAAAAGAAGAGTAAGAGAAGGGGGAAGTATTCAGAAACTTATATTATTCATTCGAGGGAAAGCTATATCTGGAGCCCCTAATATTAGAGGGACTAATCAATTTCCGAATCCCCCAATTATAATTGGTATTACTATAAAAAAAATTATAATAAAAGCGTGGGCAGTTACAATTACGTTATAAATTTGGTCATTTCCAATAAAAGCTCCTGGGTGGCTTAATTCAGCTCGAATTAAGATACTTAATGATGTTCCAACTATTCCAGATCAAGCCCCAAAAATGAAGTATAAAGTTCCAATATCTTTATGATTTGTTGAAAATAATCATTGTCGCAAAATTATATTTAAGAACTAAATGATTAAAACAAATATTTTCAGCTTTGAAGGCTATTAGTTTATTTAACTTAAATTCTTAAATAATTCTGTAAATTAAAGAAATTATAACTAAGCCAAAAATAGAAGTAAAATTTATTGTTAAAATAATATTTATTTTCTTATTTCTTTGAAGATTTATTAATATTCAAGAATTTTTTCTATAGTTTAATATAAAAATTCTATAAGATAGTCGTAAATAATAAAAAAGAGTAATTAATGTTAAACAAACTATAATAAATAATAAAAAAAATTGATTTATATTTGCTAAATTTTGAATAACTAATCATTTTGGTAAAAACCCTAAAAAAGGGGGTAATCCTCCTAAAGAAAGTAAATTTAAAAATAAAAAAAATTTTATAATTGTTGCATTTATATATGAAAAATTATAAATTTGATTAAAATAGAATAATTTGAAATTGTTAAATAATAAAATAATAGCAATAGATATAAAAGAATAAAGAAAAAAATATAATAATCATAATAATTCATTATTTATTATTGCTATTAATATTCATCCTAAATGATTAATTGAAGAAAAAGCTATTAATTTACGTAAAGAAGTTTGATTAAGGCCTCCTAAAGCTCCAATAATTGCGGAGAGAATAATTGAGATAATAAAAAAATTATAATTTCAATTGTAAGAGATTAATATTAAAGGAGCAATTTTTTGTCAAGTTATTAAAATAAGGGCATTAATCCATCTTAATCCTTCTATTACTCCTGGAAATCAAAAATGGAAAGGGGCTGCCCCTGTTTTTAATAATAATGTAGATAAAATTAATATTTCATTAAAATTATTAATTATTATTCAATTTAAATTGAAAAATAGTATTATTAAAATAATAGAGAATAATAAGATAGAAGAAGCAAAAGCTTGGGTTAAAAAGTATTTTAATCTTCTTTCTGAGGTTATAAGATTTTTTTTTCCTTCATTTATTAGGGGGATAAATGAAAGTAAATTAATCTCTAATCCCATTCAAGCTCTTAGTCAAGAATTTGATGAAATTGTAATTAAAGACCCACAAATTAATATAATAAAAAAAATATTATTAGAAATTTTTTTAATTAAAAAGAAAGGGGGTATAACCCTTATAATTGGGGTATGAACCCAAAAGCTTAATTAGCTTATCTTTTTATATTTTAGTGTACGAGGCACAAAAGTTTTTGAAACTTTTAGAAATAGTTTAATTCTATTAGATATAATGAATAAAGCAACGCTTTATAATTTACCCTATCAAGGTAACCCTTTTAATCAGGCAATTCATTTTAATTTTTTATTGTTATTACATGTACAAACGGAGGGAATGGGGCTAGTTTAATAATTTGAATATAAATATAAAGATTAAATGGCTGATAATAGGTAATAAATTGTAAATTTATTTATAAGATTAATAATCTTTTTAATCAATTTTAACTTTATATTCAAAAATGATATTAGACTGCAATTCTAAAGGAATAATTTAAAAATTATTAAAGTTT